AAGAAATGGTTAATGATACAATCAACCAATGAATTATTACTCATTTTCTCATTAAGATCCCGTATTCAAAGTAACTAAAAACTCAGAATTGAAATGATAATATTACTGAATTATTGAATTGAATCGTCAGAACTATCCTATTTTTAGTTTCTACCCATAATGGAGTTTTTGTATATCCATATACATACAGTTCTGGTTATTGCATATCTTTGTTTCTAACTATTCTTTGATTCAATTCTGCGTTCTTTACTATAACTATATCTTAACTATATCTTGAGTTCATCTCTTTTCTTTTTTTCTAGAATCGCAGACGAAATAAAGGATTTTTATTGAAATCCATCTACATGCAGTGTGAGCTGCAATCAATGTGGTCAATGTCAATATTAATAAAAATCCATTATATTATATTATATATATTTATTTATTATATAATATATTTATTATATATTTATTTTATTCAAATATATTTATTTTATTCAATCAAATATTCAATCAAAAATGGAATCTATTTAATGTTATTTATACCATTTTTTTCTATAAAATATTTTCTATTTTTATTTGTTTATAGAATATTTTTTTGAATATTTATTTTACAAAATAAAAAAATTATACAAAATTCTACTTATACAAAATTCTACTTAGCTTGTATGAAAATTATACTCAGTTGTATTATATACATTATTCTATCATAAATACATATAATTTCTTATAATTTAGTAATGTATTAAATTAGTAATGTATAATTAAATAAAACTATTAAAACTATAATTAAAAAATCAAACTCTTAAAACTATATATATATATAAAATCTTAAAACTATATATATATATAAAATCTTAAAACTATATATATATATAAAATAAAAGAATAGAAAACTATAACTCTATAAAACTATAACTCTATACACTCTATACAAAGAATATATATATATATAAGATAAGAATTTATATAAGATAAGAATTTACTATAAGATAAGAATTTACCAATATAAGAAAAATAAATATAATAATTCATCTTTCCTAGTTATATACATAATTATTAGTAGTTATTATTAATATATTCATAACAATTTATTCATAATAATTGTGAATTTTTATCATACATACATTTTTATCATACATACATTTTTATCATACATACCATTTTTATCATACATAAAAAAAAAGTATATATATATATATATATTTTATATATATTTTATATATATTTTATATTTTTTTTTATATATTTATATATTTTTGTGTATTTTATATTATATATTTTTGTGTATAATAAATTGTATAATAAATATGTATAGAATATAATTTATAGAATATAATTTTAATTAAAATTTTAATTAAAATCTAATTAAAATTATATATTATATATATATTATATAATAATATTATACTATAATAATATTATACTATTATAATAATAATTATATACTAATATTATAGTTATAGTATAGTCCTATATAACTAAAGATATATAATGAATATATGATATCTCCATAATATGATACATATGATACCACATATACTTTTGTCTCTTCCATAACATAAATAACCCGCATTTTTTTATAGAAATAATATTTAATTTCTTTCTTTTTTTTTTTTTTTTTATTTTATTTAATAATTAATATTTTATTTAATAATTAAATATTAAATCGAATTCGAAAATCATTCTCCGAAACATAGACAGGAGCTAAACTTATATTATTTATAGACATTACATACTTAATAGACATTACATATATCTAGTATGACCTCCCCAACTCATCTTTCTTTTTTAGAATTGCGAAATATCATCCATTTTTTCTCCTACAACTCTAGCTTGTATAGTTATACGTATTTTTATGTTATGCTCCTCAACCAATTGGATTATATACAGGAATTTGGATAGTAGGATAAGCTTAATAAAAAAAGAGTATTTGGAAAGCTAATCAATCAATGATGACCCTCCATGGATTCGCCTATATAAGCCGCGGCTAATGTTGCAAAAATAAGAGCCTGAATACCACTTGTAAATAATCCAAGAAACATAACAGGTATAGGAACTACTAAAGGGACTAAAGAAACAAGAACAACAACTACTAATTCATCAGCCAATATATTTCCGAAAAGTCGAAAACTAAGAGATAAAGGTTTTGTGAAATCCTCTAGAATATTAATTGGTAAAAGGATTGGAGTTGGTTGAATGTATTTTCCAAAATAACCCAATCCTTTTTTGCTAAGACCCGCATAAAAATATGCGACTGACGTAGGTAAAGCTAAAGCAACAGTAGTATTTATATCATTCGTAGGTGCAGCTAACTCCCCATGAGGTAATTCTATAATTTTCCAAGGTAAAAGAGCACCTGACCAGTTAGAAACAAAAATAAACAAGAACATAGTTCCAATAAAGGGAACCCAAGGACCATATTCTTCTCCAATCTGAGTTTTGCTCAAGTCTCGAATAAATTCAAGGACATATTCAAAGAAATTCTGACCGTCGGTCGGAATGGTTTGTGGATTCCGAACAGCTATGATGACTGAACCTAATAAGATAGCAATTACAACCCACGAAGTGATAAGTACTTGGGCGTGAATTTGTAAACCTCCTATTTGCCAATAGAGATGTTGGCCGACTTCTACACCCGATATATCGTATAACCCTTTCAGTGTTTTAATGGAACATGGTATAACATTCATATTGTCCTCTGACAGAAATTGAACTTCAAAAAATGAATTATTTTGATTCAACCATCTCTTTCTCAACTCACCAACTTGAATTATTAATCATATATTTAGGATACCAAGAAATCACATAATATCATAACAAAATATCAATACCTCCCACTTCTTTTATTTTTATCTCTTTTTTTTATTCAAAAATAGTAACCGATCCAATAAATCTATGGAGTCCAAGAAAAATTGACTGATCTTATTATTCTTAATCATAATCAACGATTTCTTATATAGCTAGAACGACCCTCACAAATCGCGGATACTAATTTGTTAAGAACCAATCGGATTGAAGCTATAGCATCATCATTGGCTGGGATCGAAATATCTGCAAGATCTGGATCACAATTTGTATCGATTAAACAAATCGTTGGAATTCCCAAAATTATACATTCTCGAAGAGCCGTATATTCTTCTTGCTGATCAACGATGATCACAATATCAGGTAACCCCGTCATATATTTGATCCCGCCGAGATATGTTTGTAAGGTAGATAATTTTCTCTTCAACATTGCTGCATCTCTTTTTGGGAGACGATTGAGTTTCCCCATCTTTTGTTCTGCTCTTAAGTCCCTGAATTTTTGAAGTCTCGTTTCTGTAGTGGACCAATTCGTTAACATACCGCCAAGCCATTTTTTATTAACATAATGACACCGAGCCCTTATTGCAGCTGATGCTACTGAATCCGCTGCTTTATTTTTGGTACCAACAATTAAGAAGTTTTTTCCTCTACTTGCTGCATCAAAAACCAAATCGCATGCTTCTGATAAAAAACGAGCAGTTCTAGTGAGATTTGTAATATGAATACCTTTACGCTTTGCAGAGATGTAAGGGGCCATTTTTGGATTCCATTTCTTAGTACCATGACCAAAATGAACTCCTGCTTCCATCATCTCTTCCAAATTGATGTTCCAATATCTTCTTGTCATTTTTCCCCACACTTCCTTTTTGTTTTTTCTTTTGTTTTTTAACAAACAAAGAGACGAGGTACCTTGAAATAAATAATTGTTCCGATGGAACCTTCTACCGGAAATTGCCCATTGATACATGGTCCAATTCCTTAATTTCCTTTAATTACTTTTTTATTACCAAAAAAATAGTAAGACCAGATACTTTAAAAGTAAAAGAATCCGCTCTTAGGAATCATGAAATTGCGGAAATTTTTGTTCTGGTATCTCATGCAAATTTGTCTCACGAAAATTGTTTTTGGGGAAAGAACAAAATAATTCTTTATGGTGTAACAAAATATTTCTCATTTCCAAGTTGAATAGATTCTTTCTTTTGATTTCCAAATAAGTATTTTTGTCTTGTCTTGAACGGTACACTAATTTTTTGAATCCGGTACCAACAGGTATAATCCCTCCCAGAACAACGTTCTCTTTCAGCCCTTTCAACCAATCAATACGACCGCGTAGAGCAGCTTTTGCTAAAACTCGAGCAGTTTCTTGAAAACTTGCTTCGGATATGAAACTTTGAGTATTCAGAGATGCCCTCGTTATCCCCAACAGGATTACTCGATAAGAAATAACTTCGTCCAAAGCACGCCCCGCCCGTTCCGCTCGCAACAATCCGATTAATTCTCCAGGTAAAAAAACATTAGACATTCCATCTTCTGAAACCAACACTTTTGATGTTACTTGACGTACAATAATCTCTATATGTCTATTATGGATCTGTACCCCCTGGGATCGATAAACCTTTTGGATTTTATTAACCAAAGAGATACGACTTTGAGCTATGGTTAATTCAGCTCGAATCAAGAATCCCCAGGGAATTCCAAGAATTCTTGGTATAAGTTCGTTCCAACCTTCAACTCTCCTTTCGAGATTCATCGATATTGAATCAATCGAACGCACTTCTAAGATTTGTTCCACTTTTGGGAGACCTTGTGTTATGTCACCCGATCTAGATTTTTCATATATAAATGTAACTAATGTATCTCCTTCGTAAAGGATTTCTCCATAATGACCATGAACAGTTGCTCCTGGAGTGGCCAAATAGGGCTTAGCGGATCTTATAACTAAGGAGTCAAGATGAACAATTATAATTTGACCAGAGTTTTTTACATGCGGTTCGTCTTTGAATAGACATAAATTTTCACAAATAAATTGTCCAAGGCTAATTATTGTCAATGTTTCTTCCCAATAATCATGATGGAGAAAGCGCCAATTTAAATAGAATGGATTCAAAATGCTGTTACTGCACGGATCGGGATTATAAATCCTTCTATTTTCATCTATTAAACAGTATTTAAGTACTTGAAGTACTTCAAAAGTTTGTTTCAAATTGTCAAGT